TCTGGTGGAGATCATATTCACGCTGGTACAGTAGTAGGTAAACTGGAAGGGGAACGTGAGATGACTTTAGGTTTTGTTGATTTATTACGTGATGATTTTATTGAAAAAGACCGAAGTCGCGGTATTTTTTTCACTCAAGATTGGGTTTCTATGCCAGGTGTTATTCCCGTGGCTTCCGGGGGTATTCATGTTTGGCATATGCCTGCCCTAACTGAAATCTTTGGAGATGATTCCGTCCTACAGTTCGGTGGAGGAACTTTAGGGCACCCTTGGGGAAATGCACCTGGTGCGGTAGCTAATCGAGTAGCTTTAGAAGCGTGTGTACAAGCTCGTAATGAAGGACGTGATCTTGCTCGTGAAGGTAATGAGATTATCCGCGAAGCTTGCAAATGGAGTCCCGAACTTGCGGCTGCTTGTGAAGTATGGAAAGAGATCAAATTCGAGTTCGAACCAGTAGATAAGATAGATAAACAGAAATAGATAAACAGAAAATATAAGAACTAAGCGCACATAATTCAGCAATTGCTGTTTGTTCTCCTAATTGATTGCAATTAAACTCGGCTCAATCCTTTTTTTTAGGAAAAGGATTGGGCCGAATAAAGAATAAGTATCCTATACTATCTATTTGTATAGATCTTTCATACTTTCATATGTACAGATCTTACCTATAGATCTAAATACAAGATTCACTATGAAATTGAAGAATAAAAAATGCAAGAGTTCTTTTCTTTATTGTTGGATCCTTAATTATGGACCTTGAGGTTGGTGTAGATTGTTTTTTATCCTGCAGTTTCGGGCTGTAGATCAAGCCAAGGGGGGCTCCTCCTACTCACACCCTTTATATTGTCTGTTTCATTTCATGTTGCAATAGAAATTTCTTATTTGATTATACGATACTAGATTCTACGAGAATAAATTCTTTATTTATTTATTATTTCATAGTATTTATTATTTCATAGTATAGGAAGAAACAGCTATTTATCTTTTCGATGATAATTTTGTTTGTACATGACATGAGAGAAACTTGTCTCTTTATATTTTAAATTGACCAAAAGATTCTATCATAATATATATTTATATAAGTGATACCTCAGATTTCCCCAAAAGAGAATTATTTATTTCAATACTCACTCGTTGTTAGTTAACAATTCTAATGATTAGATTATATGCTTAATTCTAATAGGAAATAAAATAGTAAAATGATTATTCATCGAATGACTATTCATCTATTCTATTTTCATTAAATAGAATGAGGAGCAGGAAAACTCTATGAAAAAATGGTGGTTAAATTCGATGTTGTTTAAGGGGAAGTTAAAACATAAGTGTGAGCTAACTAAATCAATGATATATCCGTTTCCTCAAATGGGTATTATTCCTGGTGCTTGGCATCCCGGTGGAAGTGAAGAAAAAGATACGGAAAAAAACATTTCTAGGTGGAGTGATAGTAATAGGTATAGTTTCAATGATATTGATATAAGGAATATTTGGAGTTTGATCTCTGATAACACTTTTTTGGTTAGGGACAGCAATGGTGATAGTTATTCTGTATATTTTGACATTGAAAATCATATTTTTGAGATTGACAATAATAGTTTTTTTCTGAGCGAATTCAAAACTTTTTTTTCCAGTTATTTGAATAGTAGGTCTAAGAGTAACAATCACAACTATTATCATTACATGTATGATACTAAATCTGGTTGGAGTAATCACATTAATAGTTGTATTGATAGTTATCTTCGTTTTGAAATCAGTATTCATAGTTACATTTTAGGTGATACCGAAAATTACAGTAACAGTTACATTTCTAGTTTCATTTGTAGTGAAGGCGTAAGCAATAGTGAAAATGGAAATTCTAGTATACGAACTGATGGTAACAGCCGCGATTTCAATATAAGAGGAAGATCTAATGATTTTGATATAAATAAAAAATACAAAAATTTATGGGTTCAGTGCGAAAATTGTTATGGATTAAATTATAAAAAATTTTTTAGATCAAAAATGAATATTTGTGAGCAGTGTGGATATCATTTGAAAATGAGCAGTTCAGATAGAATCGAACTTTTGATTGACCCGGGCACTTGGGATCCTATGGACGAAGATATGGTCTCCATGGACCCCATTGAATTTCATTCAGAGGAAGAACCTTATAAAGATCGTATTGATTCTTATCAACAAAGAACAGGTTTAACTGAAGCTGTTCAAACAGGCATAGGTCAATTAAATGGTATTCCCATAGCAATTGGGGTTATGGATTTTCAGTTTTTGGGGGGTAGTATGGGATCCGTAGTAGGCGAGAAAATCACTCGTTTGATCGAGTATGCTACTAATCGATCTCTACCTGTTATTATTGTGTGTGCTTCCGGAGGAGCACGTATGCAAGAAGGAAGTTTGAGCTTGATGCAAATGGCTAAAATATCTTCTGCTTCATATAATTATCAATTAAATAAAAAGTTATTCTATGTATCAATCCTTACATCCCCTACAACTGGTGGAGTAACGGCCAGTTTTGGTATGTTGGGAGATGTCATTATTGCTGAACCTAACGCGTACATTGCTTTCGCAGGTAAAAGAGTAATTGAACAAACATTGAATAAAACAGTACCCGACGGTTCACAAGCAGCGGAGTATTTATTCCATAAGGGCTTATTCGACCCAATCATACCGCGTAATCTTTTAAAAGGCGTTCTGAGTGAGTTATTTCAGCTACACGGTTTTTTTCCTTTGAAAATGAAAAATAGATATATATAATATAGAAATAAAACAAAATATTAAAATCTAGAATAAATAGAAGTGATTTCTATGTCTTGCCTACCAAGAACTTCCATTTTTTAGTAGAAATCTAATCCCTTTTTGTTGGGTTGAATTAGTTTAGTTAGAGTCGCGAACTTATATTATAATAAACTCTTTATCTTTAATAAAAAAAAACTCTTTATTTTATTAGTAAGATAGAAAGAGTATTAAGGACGGGAGAATTCATAAAATTTCGTAAACTTAAAGTGGGTTGTCATACATATTCGTATAGAAAGATGAATAGGTACACTAAATTTTCATTTAGTTCTCATTCCTTGCACTTATTAAGTACTTAATAATATTTAGCTTAATATTATTTATAATAATTATAATATAATATAATAGATATACTTATGATATCTTTCTATTTATAATAGATACAAATATTAAATTAATAGATACAAATATTAAATTGAGGTACCCGTTCTATGATAGATCTTTACTTACCTTCTTTTTTTGTCCCTTTAGTAGGCCTAGTATTTCCGGCGATTGCAATGGCTTCTTTATTTCTTCATGTACAAAAAAATAAGATTGTCTAGACCTGATGGGGCCAACCAGATATTTTTTTTGGTACAGATATTTGTTTAGTGTAATGCGGTATGATATGTGCCTTTTTTCTGAATACAAATGAAAGAACTGTTATGCATGCGGATACATGATATCCGTATAAATCCATGTATATACGGGTTATAAAAACGATCGGCAAATATTTTTATAATAGAAAGTCAATGTATCTAACCAATTACTCCTAAGGGTTCATATCAGAATAGTTTTAGTTGATGAAAGTTACTTTGGCATCAAGAAAAGTAAAGTCGAATTTTTTTTTCTGAATTCCAATCGAATGCAATCGGATCTAGTATAGTATGAACTGGCGATCAGAACATATATGGATAGAACTTATAACAGGGTCTCGAAAAGCAAGTAATTTTTTCTGGGCCTTTATTCTTTTTTTAGGTTCACTAGGATTTTTAGTGGTTGGAATTTCTAGTTATCTTGGTAGGAATCTGATACCTGGATTTCCTTCTCAACAAATTATTTTTTTTCCACAAGGGATCGTGATGTCGTTCTATGGGATCGCGGGTTTATTCATTAGTTCCTATTTGTGGTGCACAATATCGTGGAATGTAGGTAGTGGTTATGATCGATTCGATAGAAAAGAAGGAATAATGTGTATTTTTCGTTGGGGATTCCCCGGAATAAATCGTCGCATTTTCCTTCGCTTCTTTATGAAAGATATCCAATCAATCAGAATGGAGGTTAAAGAGGGTCTTTTTCCTCGTCGTATTCTTTATATGGAAATCAGAGGCCAAGGAACCATCCCCTTGACTCGTACTGATGAGAATTTGACTCCACGAGAAATTGAACAAAAAGCTGCCGAATTAGCCTATTTCCTGCGCGTACCAATTGAAGTTTTTTGAATTTTTATCAAAAGGAACAAATTCGTTCGGATTTATCCAATTGAGATATTCGGAAATCAAATCCCATTTACTTAGAATTTACTTATTCTATTATAAATATATATATTTCATCCGAAACGGGATCCTTAATTCTATTTCTATATTCTTTTTTCTAGATCTAAGGACTCCATTTTTACAAAAAACTGGGAATAGATTCATAGGTTCCTTGTTATAGAACTCGTGCTTTAGAGAAATATAAGATCAGATAAAGTTGACAAATAAAGCAGTTCATTAACAATTCACAGAAAAAAAAATGAAAAAAAAGAAAGCATTGGCTTCCCTCGCGTATCTTGCATCTATAATATTTTTGCCCTGGTGGATCTCTCTCTCATTTCAAAAAAGTCTGGAACCTTGGATTATTCATTGGTGGAATACTAGGCAATCCGAAAATTTTTTGAATGATATTCAAGAGAAAAATGTTTTAGAAAAATTCCTAGAATTAGAAGAACTATTCTTGTTGGATGAAATGATAAAAGAATACCCAGAGACACATATAAAAAAGCTTAGTATAGGAATACACAAAGAAACGATACAATTGGTCAAAACACATAATGAATATCATCTCCATATCATTTTACATTTGTCGACAAATATAATCTGTTTTACTATTCTAAGTGGTTATTTTCTTCTGGGTAATGAAGAACTTGTTATTCTGAATTCTTGGATTCAGGAATTCTTCTATAACTTAAGTGACACAATAAAAGCTTTTTCTATTCTTTTAGTTACTGATTTATGGATTGGATTTCACTCAACCCATGGTTGGGAACTAATGATTGGTTCGATCTACAATGATTTTGGATTGGCTCATAATGAGCAAATTATATCTGGTCTTGTTTCCACTTTTCCAGTTATTCTAGATACAATTGTGAAATATTGGATCTTCCGTTTTTTAAATCGCGTATCTCCTTCGCTTGTAGTCATTTATCATTCAATGAATGAATGATAAACTTATTTGATTTCCTGATATCAATCAAAAAGTTTTTTCATGTAAAAAAAAGGGGCATTTTTTATTTTTCTCATTCTTTATACTTTTCAAGGCCTTCGTCCTGTTTTCGTCGAATTTTTTCAGTACAATGGCAGACTCATGGATAGGGAACTATACTAGCTACCTATCTAATTTATTGTAGAAATTCCGGGATCAATGATTGGATCATGCAAAATAGAAATACTTTTTCTTGGGTAAAGGAACAGATGACTCAATTTATTTCTGTATCGATCATGATATATGTAATAACTCGAGCATCTATTTCAAACGCGTATCCCATTTTTGCGCAGAAAAGTTATGAAAATCCACGAGAAGCAACCGGGCGAATTGTATGCGCCAATTGCCATTTAGCTAATAAGCCTGTGGATATTGAAGTTCCGCAAGCTGTACTTCCTGATACTGTATTTGAAGCAGTTGTTAGAATTCCTTATGATATGCAAGTGAAACAAGTCCTTGCTAATGGTAAAAAAGGGTCTTTGAACGTGGGGGCTGTTCTTATTTTACCCGAGGGATTCGAATTAGCCCCCACCGATCGTATTTCTCCCGAGGTGAAAGAAAAGATAGGAAATCTGTCTTTTCTGAGTTATCGTCCTAATAAAAGAAATATTCTTGTGATAGGTCCTGTTCCAGGTCAAAAATATAGTGAAATCGTCTTTCCCATTCTTTCCCCCGACCCTGCTACAAAGAAAGACGTTAACTTCTTAAAATATCCTATATATGTAGGTGGGAACAGGGGAAGGGGGCAGATTTATCCTGATGGGAGCAAGAGTAACAATACAGTCTATAATGCTACAGCCGCGGGTATAGTAAGCAAAATAGTACGTAAAGAAAAGGGGGGATATGAAATAACCATAGTTGATGCATCGGATGGTCACCAAGCGGTTGATATTATACCTCCAGGGCCAGAACTTCTTGTTTCAGAGGGTGAATCTATCAAGCTTGATCAACCATTAACAAGCAATCCTAATGTAGGGGGGTTTGGTCAGGGAGATGCAGAAATAGTGCTTCAAGATCCATTACGCGTCCAAGGCCTTTTGTTCTTCTTGGCATCTGTTATTTTGGCACAAATTTTTTTGGTTCTTAAAAAGAAACAGTTTGAAAAGGTTCAATTATATGAAATGAATTTCTAGATCCAGAAATTCCTTACCATCGAGTTGATAAAAAGCGCCGAATTCTTGTTGATCAAAAAAATGAAATATGTATTTCTGTAAACTTCCTTAAACCTACTTTGCTTTGTTTTTTGTTTCTAGTATCGTTGCGAGATCTATGGAATTCAGTACTTGTATTCCATTTTTAGTACTAGGCACTAGCCAATAGGTATACAAAAACAAAGGAAGAAGATACAAGACAAGGACTGGATAAATGAAATGAAAGGAACAGGTACCTCTAGGAAGGATTATAAGTCTTCCTAATCTTCTATTCGACACAAGAAAAGGTAGAACTCCTTTTCTTGTGTCGTCTTGTATCGACACAATAATGCTTTTTCTCTTGTTCACCAAAGATTAATATTTCTTCTTTTCCGGATATATCGGAAATCTTTTGTTTAGATTCATACATTCATTATTTTATTTTAAATAAATAAAAACATAAGAAATAAGAAGTAGTAGACAAACAAAAAGTTTTAGAGGGGAATCATTCATTGAGTAAATGGAGCTTCTTCTTCTATTATTCAATTAACTTCCACTTTTCATTTATATTATTTATTTTCAATATTACTAAAAATTTACTTGTTTGGTTGAAAAGTGGCGCGGATTAGAATCTATTTTTACGCATACCTAAATGCTTATTTTTTTTTTTATCCTTTTTTTCTATTTTATATACAATAAGTTTTTATTTGTTTACTATAAGAAATGTAGAAATGATTTGCAGAATATCTCATCCGTTTAAATTATCCATATGATATTGGATTACCCCCAAAATAGATTGATTCCTTCTTTCTTGTTGCTTCGTAAGATAAGAGTTAATGAGCACCAGAGCCTCTATTATATATAAATCAATCAATAGAAAAAGCTTCTATTCCATTGTGCAAAAACATCATAAGAAACAAAAGAATAGAGTGGTTTGAAAGATCAAAGCAACGGATCTATTTTAGCATTTATACCAATAGAAAATTTTGATTATGTTGATTAGATAATTTTCCAATTTGTATGTTATGGAATAGACCAAAGTCTCCTGCCGCTCTAAGAGTAAGAAAGGAGTAAGAACGCAGCGGTACCTTACCCCTTTTTTGGCAAGGTACCGCCGAGTTCTTACTTTTTCATGTCTACA